AAAGATCCAAACACATGTCTTATTCTTTTCAATAATCCATATTTGTAGCAATGGAATACTATAGTTTCTCTCCCCAATGATAGATTGATGATTGATTACAAATATCTATGATCCGCCTTCTCTATAAAGGGCCAGAAATACCTTGCTTACGTATCATTAGGAAGTGCATTAACATAAATACGGCAGTAAGAAGAGGTAATACAAAAGTGTGTAAACTATAAAAACGAGTCAAAGTAGATTGACCCACACTAGCACTTCCACGTAATAACTCGACCAGGGGCGATCCGATTACAGGAATAGCGTCGGGTACGCCTGTCACGATTTTGACTGCCCAATAACCAATTTGGTCCCGAGGTAAGGAATAACCAGTTACACCAAAAGATGCGGTCAATACAGCCAGAACCACACCTGTAACCCAAGTCAATTCGCGGGGTTTTTTAAACCCACCGGTGAGATAGACACGAAATACGTGCAGGATCATCATTAGGACCATCATACTTGCTGACCATCGATGAACTGATCGGATTAACCAACCAAAGTTAGCTTCAGTCATTATGTATTGAACCGAGGTAAAAGCCTCGGTAACGGTTGGACGATAGTAAAAAGTCATGGCAAACCCCGTAGCTACTTGTACTAAAAAACAAGTAAGCGTAATTCCTCCTAGACAATAAAATATGTTGACATGTGGAGGAACATATTTACTAGTTATATCATCTGCAATCGCCTGAATTTCGAGACGCTCTTCGAACCAATCATATACTTTATTGAGATAGGTAAACCAAGGGAACTCCCCCTCTGAGAACCGTATATGAGACTTTCATCTCGTACAGCTCAAGCAAAAACACCCCAATACTGGTTGCAACGGATATGTAATAGGAAATTTGAAACTTCTTCTTAGTACTCCATCCAACCTTCTCTGAAAATACGACGAAGTGCAAAAAAAACCGAAGCTCTTCTTTAGTGATGACAATGCCAAAATATCAAGTCAGCTCATTTCATTCGTTTTTATGTTGATCATTACGGGCCTCTTGAATTTTCTCGGTCTCTCAATTTTAATTTTTTGTATAATGTGGATTTCTTTTTGTTTCTAATTGCTAGGAATTCTCTTGTTGAGACCCTATGATTCGATTGAAACCTAAGATTCATACTAGAACCACGATGATTGAATAAAGTCCCTAAGCTAAGCCCAAGGGTTATCTGAGTAAAAACCTTTTGATCATCACTTATTCAATGAATAGATGAAATGACTCTAAATCCATAGAAACATTTGTCCGTTGGTCAAAATAAGCAAACAAAAAATTGAAGAATAATTAGAAATTAGAAAAGAAATCTTTGAAATTTTTTGAGTCCGGTCGCGAGGTCTGACTGAATAGTAGGTATGAATCATAGTTTAAATATTTCTTTTCTTGATCTATTTCATTCCATATATTCCGTGCTCCAGATACTAGAATGAATATCCGACGAGGCAAAACCCATCTCTCTCAAGATGACAGACCCATTCTCTGTACTATCAATAGGATCAATTATAACAAGTCACACACTCATATTCCGGAAATACCGAAACAAAGGAATTTCACGGTCAAACTGCCGGAATGACCTAAAAATCCTAGTCCTAAGTAATTCACTTTGGATTGAAAAGACAGTACTTCGCAATTCCTATGAACCTAATTCATTGAAATTCCATCCAGTAAAACGGAAGAGTTATAAATCTCCAAAATAATAGATAGGAATACCGCGAAGAGAGCCATTGCGACACCCATCAACGGGGTAGTTCCCCATCCGGGCGCTACTTTACCATATTCCGAATTCAACGGTTTCAATAAACTTCCTAGACCAGTCTGTCTTGGTCTTGGACCAGATCTCGAATTATTCTCAACGGTTTGTGTAGCCATAAATCCTATTGCATTGATTGAATTTTATTGACTTTGTAAATCATACCGTTGTAAATAACCGATCTTATCATAGATCCATTGTGGTCTTGAAATTTTATAATAATGGAAATAGCAACCCTAGTCGCCATCTTTATATCTGGTTTACTTGTAAGTTTTACCGGGTACGCCTTATATACCGCTTTTGGGCAACCCTCTCAACAACTAAGAGATCCATTTGAAGAACATGGGGACTAATTGAAGTCAAGTAATGAGCCGCCCGTGTTGGGCGGCTCATTACTTGACTTTAATGCATTAATTCATTAGTATTTATAAAGTAACATTATACTTTAACTATAATTGAGATAATCAAAAATCATTTTTTAGTCGGAACCTTAGGCGGTTCTCGAAAAAAGATAGCGAAAAAAATGATTCCTAGAGTCGAGACTAAGAGGAATGTATAAACCAATGCTTCCATAAATTCGATCGTGGTTTACAATTATAGCTTCCACACCTGTTCATTTGGGAGCATCTCCCAGATAAAGACAAGAGTCAAAGAAAAGGGCGATTTAAATCCAGCAAAATTGATCTGGTAATCTATGTAGAAAGTGAAATCAAAAAAAATCCAATAGAAGCGAAAGATACCATATCAGATCAATGTTTATCAGATTACCTGTCTCCTTGTAGTTGGATCCCCAAGTTTTTGGAATGCTCCAAATTCTACTTGAGCATCCAAATCTGGATCAATCCCCGCAAAAACATCTCTGAACAAGGTTCTAGCACCATGCCAAATGTGTCCGAAAAAGAAGAGCAAAGCAAACGAAGCATGCCCAAAAGTGAACCAACCCCTCGGACTACTACGAAAAACACCATCAGATTTCAAAGTAGCACGATCTAATTCAAAAATTTCACCTAATTGAGCGCGTCTAGCATATTTTTTCACAGTTGCAGGATCACTATAACTGACTCCGTTAAGTTCGCCACCATAGAACTCAACAGTTACCCCTACTTGCTCAACACTATACTTCGATTCCGCCCTTCGAAAAGGAACATCGGCTCTCACAATTCCGTCTCCATCTACCAAAACTACCGGAAATGTTTCAAAAAAAGTAGGCATACGACGTACAAAAAGCTCACGCCCCTCTTTATCTCTAAAGATAGGGTGCCCTAACCATCCAACAGCTATTCCGTCCCCGTTATCCATTGAGCCCGCTCTGAATAATCCCCCCTTTGCGGGATTATTGCCGATGTAATCATAAAAAGCTAATTTTTCAGGAATTTTAGACCAGGCTTCTGATAAACTCTGATTTTCAGCTAGTCCGGCACCAACCCTTCGATAGATTTCTTGCTGGAAGTATCCCTGATCCCATTGATAACGGGTGGGACCGAATAATTCGATGGGGGTAGTTGCCGAACCATACCACATAGTTCCGGCAACAACAAAAGCCGCAAAAAAGACAGCAGCGATACTACTGGAAAGAACAGTTTCAATATTACCCATACGCAACCCTTTGTATAGGCGTTGGGGCGGACGAACACTAAGATGAAATAGGCCTGCTAATATGCCCAATGTCCCTGCTGCAATATGATGAGAGGCTATGCCTCCCGGAACAAAAGGATCAAAACCTTCTACGCCCCACGCAGGACTTACAGATTGTACTTTTCCAGTTAGTCCGTAAGGATCGGACACCCATATTCCAGGACCATACAAGCCCGTTACATGAAATGCACCAAACCCAAAGCAAGCTAACCCTGATAGAAATAAATGAATTCCAAAAATCTTGGGCAAATCCAAAGAAGGTTTTCCTGTACGTTCATCACGGAATATTTCTAGATCCCAATACACCCAATGCCAGATAGCTGCCAAAAAGCACAAACCAGAAAACACAATATGCGCCCCGGCCACACCCTCGTAACTCCAAATACCCGGATTTGTTACAGTTCCTCCTGTGATACTCCAACCTCCCCATGAATTGGTTATTCCTAAACGAGTCATGAAGGGTATAACAAACATACCCTGTCTCCACATTGGATCAAGAACGGGGTCAGAGGGATCAAAAACGGCTAATTCGTATAGAGCCATTGAACCAGCCCACCCAGAAACTAGAGCTGTATGCATTATATGGACAGCAAGCAACCGACCGGGATCATTCAATACGACGGTATGAACACGATACCAAGGCAAACCCATGAAAATACCCCTTTATCAAAGAAAAATAAAAAAAAAAAAAGATAGGAGGAATTTGATTGATGAGTATAATGATATTA